TAATTCATGCTCATGCTTTGAAGTGATTTTCTTTCTTCTTTCTAAGAGGTGGAATAGAATAACCGGTTGAAGGGTAATGATCATACGTCTGCAATGCATTGTATGTCCCATTTTCTTCCCTATGAGTTCTAGTTCGTTATGTATGGGGGATGAGATTCCATTGAGACAGAGCCAATTTCAATAGACTTCTACTTATGGGAGGGTCCCATTGGTGTGCATCCAGTAGGAATTGAACCTACAAATTCGCCAATTATGAGTTGGGTGCTTTAACCATTCAGCCATGGATGCTTAGCGGGGATCCTCGTACATGGTGAATAACCTAATTTCAATTGAAATGAAATCTGTAAGAGAAATCCAGAAATCCAATTTTGATTTTCTACCTAGTTGACAAATTCATGTGAAATATGATAATAAATATCATAATATAGATTGAGCTGGCCGTTGTTCTCATATCTCAGATCTCATATGGAATATGCTTTTCTCATCTCTCATCTCTCATAAGAGTCTAGACTCAAATTCGAAATCATTCTCCATCAAAGTAAGTAAATGCAAGTCAATCTGGAAATCTATTTTCTTCCTTTCTTTCTTATATTTCTATTCGCAATTTCCTAAATGAGTAAAAAAAAAAAACGAGTCTGGTTTTTCTTGATGTTAAAAGATTTGTGGTTTTTTGAGTTGAGAAATAGATTGAGAGGGGTCAAGAATTCTGAGTATTTCTTAGATTCATGGACCCACTTCAATTCGGTGGGATCTTTGGTTAAGCTTTTTTTCCACCAAGAACGCTTTCTAAAACTCTTTGATCCCCGAATTTGGAGTATCCTACTTTCACGCAATTCGGAGGGTTCCACTAGTAAGCGATATTTCACTCTCACGATCAAGTGTGTAGTATTCTTTGTAGTAGGTAGGCTTTTGTATGATATTCAACATCGAAATATGGTTGAAAGAAAAAATCTGTCTTTGTTGAGAGGGTTTCTTCCTATACCTATCAACTCGATTGGGTCCAGAAATGATACATTGGAAGAATCCTTTGGGTCTTCCAATATCACTTCCAATATCCATAGGCTGATTGTTTCGCTCCTCTATCTTCCAAAAGGAAAAAAGATCTCGGAGAGTGGTTTCCTGGATCCGAAAGAGAGTACTTTGGTAACTAAAAGGTGTCAATCTAAGTTCTCGGACATAAGGTCAGAACTTCATCTGGGTTCAAGTCCTACTGAGGGGTGCACTAGAGATCATAAATTGTTGAAGAAACAAGAAGATCTTTCTTTTGTCTCCTCCAGGCGATCGGAAAATCAAGAAATGGTTAATATATTCAAGATAATTGCGTATTTACAAAAGACCGTCTCAATTCATCCTATTTCATCAGATCCGGGATGTGATAGGGTTCCGAAGGATGAACCGAATATGGACAGTTCCAAGAAGATTTCATTCTTGAACAACAATCCATTTTTTGATTTCTTTCATCTATTCCATGACCAGAACAGGGGGGGATACACGTTACACCACAATTTTGAATCCGAAGAGAGATTTCAAGAAATGGCAGATCTATTCACTCTATCAATAATCGAGCCGGATCCGGTGTATCATAAGGGATTTGGCTTTTCTATTGATTCCTGCGGGAATTTTTTGAAAGCTCCAAAAGATAAAATAGTGGTATTTGCTAGCAACAAGATAATAGAGGCAGGCAGATGTATCCGAAATGAGATTCGATCTATTTCTTATCTCGTTCGGCTTCCTATGCATAATTGGAAGCTATTACTGAGTCGACCCGATCGCTATTTCATGGGATTAAAGTCTCAATACAAGCGCAATCAATACCTGGAAAAATGCGATCGCTATCTCTCTCGAGGGGAGAATCCATTCGAATATTTCATTTTTCAATGGGATCGAATAGGGAAGGCTACTCTGAATCATAGAACTAGAATTAGAATGAAATCCACGATCAACCAAGATTTCTCGAATTTGAAAAAGAGTCAGCAGAAAGGGTTCGATTCTCCTATTTTGATCGAGAGATCCATGAATCGGGATCCTGATGCATATAGATACAAATGCTTCAATGGGAGAAATTTGGAACGTTTTGATTTTGAACATTTCGTTTCTGAGCAGAAAAGCCGTTTTTTCGTACTTGAAGATTGGTTTTCTTCTTTTTTGATCTCTTTTTTTCTCAACAAAAAAAACGATTCTAAGCCACTTCGCTTTTTGTCAAAGTGGATTCTCTTTTTGTCTAACTCACTTCCTCTTTTCTTTGTGAGTTTAGGGAATATGCCTATTCATAGGTACGAGATCCACATTTCTGAATTGAAAGGTCCGAATGATCAACTCTGCAATCCGTTGTTAAAATCACTAGGTCTTCAAATCGTTCATTTGAAAAAATGGAAAGCGGAGGATCATGAGACTTCCAAAAAATCAAAATTATTGATCAATGGAAGAACAATATCACCCTTTTTGTTCAATAAGATACCAAAGTGGAAGTGGATGATTGACTCATTCCATACTAGAAAGAATCGCAGGAGATCCTTTGATAACACGGATTCCTATTTCTCAATGATATTCCGCGATCAAGACAGTTGGCTGAATCCTGTAAAAGATTTTCATAGAAGTTCATTGATATCTTCTTTTTTTAAAGCAAATCAACTTCCATTCTTGAATAATCCACATCACTTCTTCTTCTATTGTAACAAAGGATTCCCCTTTTATATGGAAAAGGCCCGTATCAATAATTATGATTTTACATATAGACAATTCCTCAAGATTTTGTTGCCAATGAACAAAAGATTTTCTTTGTGCGTCGATAAAAAAAAACATGCTTTTTTGGAGAGAGATACTATTTCACCAATCGAGTCTACTATATTCATACCTAACGATTTTCCACAAAGAGGTGACGAAAGAGATAACTTGTACAAATCTTTCCATTTTCCAATTCGATCCGATCTATTCGTTCGTAGAACTGTTGACTCGATCACAGACATTTCTGGAACACCTCTAACAGAGGAAGAAAGAGTCAATTTGGAAAGAACTTATTGTCAACCTCTTTCAGATATTTCAGATATGAGTCTATCTGAGGAAGAAAGCGTTGAGGAAGAAAGCGTTGAGGAAGAAAGCGTTGAGGAAGAAAGCGTTGAGGAAGAAAGAACTTCTCGTTCAGATATGGGTCTATCTGAGGAAGAAAGCGTTGAGGAAGAAAGAACTTCTCGTTCAGATATGGGTCTATCTGAGGAAGAAAGCGTTGAGGAAGAAAGAACTTCTCGTTCAGATATGGGTCTATCTGAGGAAGAAAGCGTTGAGGAAGAAAGAACTTCTCGTTCAGATATGGGTCTATCTGAGGAAGAAAGCGTTGAGGAAGAAAGAACTTCTCGTTCAGATATGGGTCTATCTGAAAAGAGGAAAGGGATCGAAAAGAGGAAAAAACGGAGTCTTCCACTATCTCAAAGCGTTGAGGAAGAAAGCGTTGAGGAAGAAAGCGTTGAGGAAGAAAGCGTTGAGGAAGAAAGCGTTGAGGAAGAAAGCGTTGAGGAAGAAAGCGTTGAGGAAGAAAGCGTTGAGGAAGGGCAGATGGATAAAATCTTTCAACGAGATAGTGCTTTTTCAAATTTCTCAAAATCAAAATGGAATCTATTCCAAACATATATGCCATGGTTCCTTACTTCGACAGGGTACAAATATCTAAATTTTCTATTTTTAGATACCCTTTCAGACCTACAAAGTAGCGATCACAAATTTAGAAGTAGCAATCACCAATTTCTATCCATTTTTCATGAGATTATGCACATACCAGATAGATCATGGCGAATTCTTAGGAGAAAATGGCTAATTCTTAATAGAAAATGGATATTTCATGAGCGGCAAATTCGTGAGAGAAAATTTTGGAAGTGGACGGAGAAGGCGACAAAGAGAATAAGTGGGATTCCGCGTAAGGTTTCCCTTCTGTACAAAGTGTACAAAGCAAGAACTCATCGAAATAATGAGTCACCCTTGATATCGACAAATCTGAGCTCGCCATTATTCTATTCAATCCTTTTACTTCTTCTTCTTGTTGGATATCTCGTTCATACACATCTTGTACGTATTTCCCGAATCTCTAGTGAGTTACAGACAGAGCTCAAAGGGTTAAAATCTGTCATGATTCCATACTACAATTACAATGAGGTGAGAAAATTTCAGGCTGAGTATCCTAGACTTTCTGAAACTGAAACGGATTCTTTCTTGTTCTGGTTAAAGAGGCGCTCTCAACTTGCTCGGGCAGAATTGGACTCTATACTAGAAGATATACAGCTTTATGTCACCGAAAGGCTAGTATTTGTATTTGGTGGTGGTCCCGCTCGTGGGGTCAAAGTAATAATAAAGAACCTATTTCTCAATCCCATCAATCTCATCTTCGATTTACTAAGTTTCATGGAACCCATCGCTGGAATCACGTATTTGATAAATAGGAGCTATCTAAGTCATACAAGTAAAGAGATGTATTCGTGGATAAGAGAAGAGAAATATTTTGAGACTGGTACTGAAATAGAATACTGGATCGAGAACGATGCTTGGATTTTTGATTGCCAGAGAGATCGCTTGGTTCAGTTCTCCACCTTAAGGACAAAAAAAGGGATTAATCAAATTCTATGGAGTCTGACTCATAGTGATCCTTTATTAAGGAATTACTCTGGTTATCCAATGTTTGAACAACCGGGAGCAATTTACTTACGATACTTAGTTGACATTCATAAAAAAGATCTACTGAATTATGAGGTCAATACATCCTGTTTAGCAGAAAGACGGATATTCCTTGCTCATTATCAAACAATCGCTTATTCACGATTCCCATGGGGTGGGATTCGAATGTTTGATGACAAATCAATACCCCTTTCTTTGGTTGATGACGACAACTCAATACCCTTTTCGCTCGGCCTAGGCATATCCCCCCCTAGGGGTATTTTAGTGATAGGTTCTCAAAAAACTGGACGAGACCATTTGGTCCGATCCCTAGCGAAAACCTCCTATCTTCCTTTCATTAAGGTATTGCTGGACAAAGAAGCGTGTTCTAGACTCATTTTTAATGAGCTCGAGCCTGATGAAGTTACGGATGTGTTGGATAATGCGAAATTTGCTTCTGTTGATGTGGATAGTGATAGCGTTCCTAAGTACTATATTGATGCGCTTAAGAATGCGGATCTTAATGTGGATATTGATAATGTTGGTGATGATCTCGATTCTTCCTTGGAATTCGACCTGGAGCTGGAGGAGCTAACTTTGGAGAAGAATCTTGCACTTAGGTATCTGCTCAGTCTGGACATCGAACTAGCTTGTATCGACTTTCAATTCGAATTCGTAAGAGCAATGGGTCCTTGCATAGTATGGATTCCAAACATTCATCATCTGGATATGCTTAGCGTGAAGTCCCTCGCTTTCTTTTCGAACTATCTCTCCGGGGATTGTGAAGAAAGACGGTCCATTAGAAATACTCTTTTTATTGCTTCGACTTATCTTCCCCACAAAGTGGATCCCGCTCTAATAGCTCCGTCTAAATTAGCTACATGCATTAAGATACGAAGGCTTCCTATTCTACAACAACGAAAGCACCTTTTCACTCTTTCACATACTAGGGGATTTCGCTTGGAAAAGACAATGTTCCATACTAATTCATTCGGTTCCGGCCTAACCATGGGTTACAGTGCACAAGATCTTGTAGCACTTAACCATCACGCCGTATCGCTAACTATGGCACAGAAGAAATCAATTATAGATACTCATACAGTTAGACTCGCTTTTGTTAGACAAACTTGGACGTTCCACGAACGTCTACCTAAGTTGCATCATGGGATCCCTTTCTATCAGATAGGAAGAGCTGTTGTACAACATAAAATTCTAAGTAAGTACCTAAGGCCACTTAAGAGGAATTGCCCTCTCGATTTGATATCTATCTATATGACGAAGCAATCATGGTACGAAGGGCAAGGTTATCTGTGCAAATGGTTCTTCGAACTTGGAACGGACATGAAGATAATCACGATATTTATTTATCTTTTGAGTTGTTCTGCCGGATTGGTCGCTCAAGATCTTTGGTCTCTATCCGGACCCGATGGAAAAAATTGGCCCCTTTCTTATGGATTCATTCGGGATGATTCTACTCTAATTGAGGCCCTAATACAGGCAGCAGCCGCTCTGGAGGGATGCTTACCGAAGGCTGAAATGCGATGGCCCGGACTAAGGAATCGTTTGGATATGATGCAAGTTATACCTTTTCCTATCTTTGGTCGTGCATTTATCTATAAACCATCGCATTTTCTCACATGGCAAGGAGAGGAGGACCCGGACCGCGCCGGGTTAGTGACGACTTTTTTGACGGAAATACCCGTTGCTCCTACAATGTGGCAACTGGGGTACTTTTTATTTGATTGGTCCGGAATAAGGCTCAATCCGGCGGTACTTCCTTTTTGGGTCGGGTCATTTTTGGACAAGCCAATCTATTTTGATGATGATGAGGAGTTTTTTGAGGATGAATTGAATCCTTTTGCTAAAGAACCTTTGGACGAGAATAAAGAGACAGAATATCAATATTCTCTTAATAAGAATAAGAAGCGTCGAAGGTATGGGAAAAGTCGATTTAGGCGTATATCTAGAAAGGCTGAGCTTAAAAAGAGGCGTGCAGCACGTGCACCTCTTGATGAAGAGGAATACAAATACAAATACAAAGACGAAGACGTAGACGAAGGCGAAAAACCCGCTTTTCCTTTTTTTTCTAATACGGATTCACCGATTCATAAGCTTACAAAGAGAGATCTGAGGGAGATAGAGGCTAAGATTCGAGGAGAGGATCTTTATCTAGATGAAGAAGATCCTGAAGTTCTAAAGAGTTTTGGAGAGCTAGATAATGCTTGGGATTTCTGCGATTATGGACCCACAGAACAAACACTTTTGTACAGAGGCCAATTCCTTTTGTACCCTGGAGATCCACTCTTTTTCATATCCACAGAATCTCGTCTGTATGCAGGTTTAGATGACGAATCCGAGTCCGAATCCGAACTCGAATCCCAATTAAAATCCGAATCCAAACCCGAACCCCTTGATCAAAATACGCTAGGATTCATCTTAACGATAAAAGGGCTTCTTAGGACTGCCAGATCGGAGACTCCAGCTAAAGAGGCCAGGTTTCTCAAGACAACGAAAGCACATTACTTGGAATTTCTTTGTAATCGCGAGCAAGAGCTAGAGATGAAAACCCTTAGTTCATTAGATAAAGAATTTACCATGTCTTTTGACTCTTTCCGTTCTACTATGAAATTCGAGAGTTATCAGTATTTATCAAATCTGTTCCTATCTAAGGCAAGGCTATTGGATGAAATAAGAAAGACATTTCGGAGAAAAACATTTTTTTTCCCGGAGGAAATGCAAATGGAATTGAAGAGAATTGGATTCTAAAATAGGATTCGTGTAACAGGAGAAGGATTTCCCATTCCTTAGCCGTAAAGTAAAGATATGTAATTTCTCTGCTGAGTTACGGGCGGGCATTTTAC